ATTGCGACCCCCATAAAAGGAGTAGTCCCCCAACCCGGAGCTACTTTCCCATATTCTGAATTTAAGGGTTTCAATAAACTACCTGCGCCAGTCCGCTTTGGCTTAGGTCTAGAACTATCTTCAACGGTTTGTGTAGCCATAAATTCTATTTAATCATTGGTGTTGACTTTGTATACTATTCCGTTGTAGTTGTAAATACACGATCTTTTCATAGATCCATTGTAATCTTGAAATTCTATAAAAATGGAAACAGCAACTTTAGTCGCCATCTTCATATCTGGTTTACTTGTAAGCTTTACTGGGTATGCCTTATATACCGCGTTTGGGCAACCCTCTCAACAATTAAGAGATCCATTCGAAGAACATGGGGACTAATTGAAGTAAGAAGTCCCCCCCCCAGAGGGGGGGGCTTTTTACTTCAATTAAATTATTTCATTTTTTAGTCGGAACCTTAGGTGGTTCTCGGAAGAAGATAGCGAAAAAAATTATCCCTAAAGTCGAAACTAAAAGGAACGTATAAACCAATGCTTCCATAGATTCGATCCTGGTTTATTTACAATTATAACTTCCACACCTATTCACTTATAATTTGGGATCATTTCCCATATAAAAAAAGAAAAAGAGTCAAAGAAAGGACAGGAGATGTTTCTCATGTCAAATCAAAAAAGAGAGGTGAAAGATACCATAGCAATGTGGTATCAAGCTGCCTGTCTCCTTGTAGTTGGATCTCCAACTTTTTGGAATGTTCCAAATTCCACTTGAGCATCCAAGTCTGGATCAATACCAGCAAAAACATCTCGGAACAAGGTTCGAGCGCCATGCCAAATGTGTCCAAAAAAGAAGAGCAAAGCAAAGGTAGCATGACCAAAAGTGAACCAACCCCTTGGACTGCTGCGAAAAACACCATCTGATTTCAAAGTAGCTCGATCTAATTCAAAAATTTCCCCTAATTGAGCACGCCGCGCATATTTTTTTACAGTAGCAGGATCAGAATAACTTACTCCATTAAGTTCGCCGCCATAGAACTCCACCGTTACGCCTACTTGTTCAACACTATATTTGGATTCTGCTCTTCTAAAAGGAACGTCCGCTCTCACAATTCCCTCTTCATCTACCAAAACTACCGGAAATGTTTCAAAAAAAGTAGGCATACGACGTACAAAAAGCTCGCGTCCTTCTTTATCTCTAAAGACGGGATGTCCTAACCATCCAACAGCTATTCCATCCCCATTGTCCATTGAGCCCGCTCTGAATAATCCCCCCTTTGCCGGATTATTACCAATATAATCATAAAAGGCTAATTTTTCGGGAATTTTAGACCAAGCTTCTGACAAACTAAGATTTTCGGCTAACCCATCGCTAACTCTTCGATATATTTCTTGCTGAAAGTATCCCTGATCCCACTGATAACGAGTAGGCCCAAATAATTCGATTGGGGTAGTTGCCGATCCATACCACATAGTTCCGGCAACTACGAAAGCAGCAAAAAAAACAGCAGCGATACTACTGGAAAGTACTGTTTCAATATTGCCCATACGTAATCCTTTGTATAGACGTTGCGGGGGACGGACACTAAGATGGAATAGGCCCGCTAATATGCCCAATGTACCCGCAGCAATATGATGCGAAGCTATTCCTCCCGGAACGAAAGGATCAAAACCTTCTGCACCCCACGCAGGATTTACAGCTTGGACTTTTCCAGTTAGTCCGTAAGGATCGGACACCCATATCCCAGGGCCATATAAACCCGTTACATGAAATGCACCAAAGCCAAAACAAGCCACCCCTGCAAGAAATAAATGAATTCCAAAGATCTTGGGCAAATCCAAAGAAGGTTTTCCCGTCCGCTCATCACAGAATATTTCTAGGTCCCAATATACCCAATGCCAGATAGCTGCCAAGAAACACAAGCCAGAAAACACAATATGCGCACCTGCCACACCTTCATAACTCCAAATACCCGGATTCGTTACAGTTCCTCCTGAAATACTCCAACCACCCCACGAATTGGTTATTCCTAAACGAGTCATGAAGGGGATGACGAACATACCTTGTCTCCACATCGGATCCAGAACAGGATCAGAGGGATCAAAAACCGCTAATTCGTATAAAGCCATCGAGCCAGCCCAACCAGAAACTAGAGCTGTGTGCATTATATGCACCGCAAGCAATCGACCCGGATCATTCAATACGACAGTATGAACACGATACCAAGGCAAACCCATGGAAATACCCCTTTAGCAAAGAAAAATAGACACGATGTCGCTTTATTTTATCGCATTGGAAAAAACTATCCATACATATCCTATGTACCTAACCCTTCCAGGGGATTCTATGTCAGAAAGCGTGAGTATTTATTTCGTTCCATTAAAAATAACAAGCCAATTCTGTTTGTAAGAAGAAAGCGAAGCAGATCTATTCTATACTCGATAAGTGCCAATATGCAATGGGTAGCTTGGGCTATTTGGAAAAACGAAGAATAGATCCTTAATCCCTCTTTCTTTGTTTATAATTCGAATCACGGATTCCTTTTTCTTTATTCAATCTGTCTTACCTTCCTTATATGTATAATCTTTCAATCTATGTATTATTTCAATCTATGTATTCATAGAATCTATAGTATTCTTATAGAATAAGAAAAAAATGAAGATAATAAACTGCGGATTCTTTCTTTCTCTTCCATTCTTACGTTTCCATATTAAAGTGTAGTTTTCTTACTTAAATTTAATAATATTAATCTAATATGCCCATTGGTGTTCCAAAAGTACCTTACCGGATTCCCGGAGATGAAGAAGCGACTTGGGTTGACTTATACAATGTTATGTATCGAGAAAGGACACTTTTTTTAGGTCAAGAGATTCGTTGCGAGATCACGAATCATATTACGGGTCTGATGGTATATCTCAGTATAGAAGATGGAATTAGCGATATTTTTTTGTTTATAAACTCCCCTGGTGGGTGGCTAATCTCAGGAATGGCAATTTTTGATACGATGCAAACGGTGACACCTGATATATATACAATATGCCTCGGAATAGCCGCGTCCATGGCCTCCTTCATTCTGCTTGGAGGAGAACCCACCAAGCGTATAGCATTCCCCCACGCTAGGATTATGCTTCACCAACCCGCTAGTGCTTATTATCGGGCAAGGACGCCAGAATTTTTACTAGAAGTGGAAGAGTTACACAAAGTTCGCGAAATGATCACAAGGGTTTATGCACTAAGAACAGGCAAGCCTTTTTGGGTTGTATCCGAAGACATGGAAAGGGATGTTTTTATGTCAGCAGACGAAGCCAAAGCTTATGGACTTGTCGATATTGTAGGGGATGAAATGATTGACGAGCACTGCGATACTGATCCAGTGTGGTTTCCAGAAATGTTTAAGGATTGGTAATGGCTGGATTTCTTGTAAATTTATTTCAAACCTAAATTTGGGTTTTATGCTATTTTATAGAAAATAGTTCATGATGATGAATCATCAGGTTAAGATCGATCTAAACCAATCCATTTTTTCTATATACATACGACATGCCAACGGTTAAACAACTTATTAGAAATGCAAGACAGCCAATACGAAATGCTAGAAAATCGGCCGCGCTTAAGGGATGTCCTCAGCGTCGAGGAACATGTGCTAGGGTGTATGTGCGACTCGTTCAGATCGTGAGTTCAAACAATTTTTGAAGTATCTATGATCGGTACCAATGAATAGGATAGAGAAACTCTATCCTATATTTCTATGGTATATGGAATTTATGGTTTCCTTTGGTGCAAATCCAATCAGCTAGATTGGGATTGGAAGAAGCAATTCCTCCATTGGTAGCAAATGGTTATCCATTAAGCGGAGGAAATCGTAAGAAAAAGAAAAAAGTTTCTGCTCCTTTATCTTAAAAGAACGGACTAAAGGGTCAGCTACTTAGCCAACTTTCATAATTAAATATCGTCACTGTATGAATAACTCTTATTGTGAAAAGAGCTATTTACTCTATAATGGATAGGTAGAGCCAAAGAATGTGAACTATACAAGTTCATAATACCTTTTGATGAAATGAAAGAAAGGGCTCCGGTGTATAGAGAGGGCCTCGCCGTTTAAAAGGGAACCATAGAAACGATGGAACCCACTGTTTTTTTAATATCGTTAGAATTTTTTATTTCTATGCGAAAAAACTGAAGAGAATAGAATAAAAAACCGTGGTTGGGAAGGTTATAGTAGCAAAAGCCATTGGAATTAATATTTTATATATCGGAATAATACGTTTTGTTATTAATGGAAAAAGAGGGTTAAAAGAAAAGAAGAGAAATCATTAGTTATTCATTAAGGTTAATTTGATTCAATGACCAGAGTTCCGCGAGGATATATAGCTCGGAGACGGCGAACAAAAATGCGTTCATTTGCCTCAAACTTTAGAGGGGCTCATTTAAGACTTAATCGAATGATTACTCAACAAGTAAGAAGAGCTTTTGTTTCTTCTCATCGAGATAGAGGCAGGCAAAAGAGGGATTTTCGTCGTTTGTGGATCACTCGGATAAACGCAGCAACACGGGTATATAACGTATTCGATAGTTATAGTAAATTAATACACAATTTGTACAAGAAGGAATTGATTCTTAATCGTAAAATGCTTGCACAAGTAGCTGTATCAAATCCAAATAATCTTTACACGATTTCCAATAAAATAAAGACCATCAATTAAAGGGATAAAAAAGTAATATACAGGAATAATTAAAACCAAATTCCCGGAGAGGGGACTCCGGGAAGATACAATAAATTAAGATTAAGTGGTAGGAATCAACGAGCATGTTGCAATAAATAAAAAAACTATTTCTTCTTTTCCATTTTTCTTTCTAATAACAAACACAAGAATCAAAATTGGATTACTTTCTTTATATATGAGTCTGACCCTTTCGAATAAAACATCAACAATCGGAACTTAAGTTTCGATTGTTGTTTCTTAAATTCTGGTTGGAGTTTCTTAAGTTTCGATTGGAATTGAACTTTTGTGTTAATTGAGGAATAGGTCTATTTTTTCTGTGTCTAGGACCAGTAATTATTGAAATTGACTGGGCTTGAAATTGCTTCTCATTCTCATAGTTACGAAATGGTAAGAAAGATAAAATACGAGCCTGTTTTATAGCAAGAGTAATTAATCGTTGTTGTTTCAAGGTTAATCTATTTATTCGTCTGGATAATATTTTTCCTTGTTCACTAATAAATCGATTAATTAAACTCATGTTTCTATAATCAATTCGATCCCCCGGGCCTATTCGAGAACGCCTACGAAAAGGTTGTTTGGATTTACGAAAAGGTTGTTTGAATTTACGAAAAGTTTGTTTGGATTTACGAATGGGTTGCTTAAATTTACGAAAAGGTTGTTTAGATATATACATGATTTATTCCTTATTTAAAAATTTTCAAAAAAAAAATGGATTTCTTTATTTTATTAATTTTGGATCCAATAGTCTTTCTTTAGTCCATATATTATTTGATTCATATACTATATATAAAAATATAAACCCTCTATACATATGAAATAATATCTACCTAAAATCAGATGAGTTGATTTGTATTTTGTATTCTATCTATGTTCTATATATTTAATAAGAATATTTAATAAGAAGTTCTTACTCTTTCTGTTCTTTGGAAAAATTGAACACACGATGCTCCTATTTCTTTATTTCATTATGAGTCGTATGCTTGCGACAATAACGACAAAATTTTATTAATTCTAATTGTCGGGGTGTATTGTGGCGATTCTTTTGAGTACTATATCTAGAAATCCCCGTCGATTCCTTATTGGTACCCTTTCGAACACAATTAATACATTCCAAAATAACTCGGATTCTAACATCTTTGCCCTTGGCCATGAACCTCCTTTCTTTTTTGGATCGACTTAACTTAATTCTTAGACCTCTTTTTTTATTCTTCTATTTTGGATCCAAAGAAGAAGAATAAAATCCATAGAAGTTCCTAACTAAAAATAGGATTTCTAAAGATTTTGTTGTAATTCTTCGAATTTTCTAACGAATCCAATCCAATAGAATAAAAAACTTTTGAAATTCATAAATTAAGTAATAAAAAATGGAGAAATAATTAAAGAATACAATCCTTATCCATCTTTTCTTTCTTTTTGCTTCATATACTAAAAAAAAAATTCAAAAAGGGAGAATTTTCGTCATGTCACGAAGAATTCTATCTCTCGTATAGGAATAACTAGAATGAAAAAAAAGGGAATGACAAAGCATCTGGGAATAAACGATTGATTTCTATCAATAAACCTGCTAAAGCCCCAAACCATAGAGTACTTAGCACGGGTGCTACAGAGAGATATGTTTTTATATCCCGCATTGAAAATCCTCCTTCCGTATTGGAATACATATATGATCAGATACTCTTGCCCAAGATCCTTTGTATTTCTTTTGTTTAGGTGAAATTCCTAACTAAAAAAACAAAATCAATATTCTATATATAGAATGAATCATAATAGACGAGATTTTCCTATCCCTAAAAAAGATGACCCCTTCTTCCTATACATTACTAAGAAATAGGAATCTTTCTTTTATAGGTGAAATTCGACTGGATTTTAGATGTATACCCCTCCTTGATTATATGAGACCAAAAAAAGAAATGACAAGAAAGTTCTATTTCTATATAGATAGAGAAATATCTATATAGATAGAGAAATAGAAGAAAATTACGATGTGGAAAACAAGAAAGGAATTATGTACAATGGCATTGTACAACAATTTGGAAAAGGGATGTAGCGCAGCTTGGTAGCGCGTTTGTTTTGGGTACAAAATGTCACAGGTTCAAATCCTGTCATCCCTACCTATTAATTCTCTCTTCTTTATGGGCAGTAGCGGGGAGATCGATTAAAGTGGGTATAACTTGAATTTGTGGATACTATACGGACGTGAGACACGTTAGAATAGAAAAGGATTTTCTTTTTGTTTTGAAAGCGCTCTTAGTTCAGTTTGGTAGAACGCGGGTCTCCAAAACCCGATGTCGTAGGTTCAAATCCTACAGAGCGTGATTCCATATATCTTATGTCAAAACACAGTAAAATAACTTAAAAAAAAACAAAGTGGAATTGCAACTCCAATTTGACCTCCTCCAGACCAGAGAGGAGGTCAATCAAAAAAGAAATATTACTCAATCAAAGATCCAACTGATCCCCACGCCTGTATTGCAAATACGCAGTCACGAATAATCCCGCTAAAGTAATAGGAATTAGGCCTAAGACGATTCCAAATAGAAAAACTTCAATCATTTCGATTTGTTCGAGGGGATAAAAAAAAGAGGTACGATCTATCTCTAAATAATAGTCTAAATTATCCACGAATCTCAATGACCAAGAAAAAAATTGGTAATTAGTGTGGAAAAGAGTCTAGCCAGAATACCAGGAATTCAAAAGAAAGATTCTTCTTTTCTGACTTATTCATTCAATTCATTTCAAATAAGACGTATCTTGTTCAAGCCAATAAATAGAGCTGAGGTTATAGTTA